ATATGATTAGTGGTGCAAAACCTACTGACATTTTGCAGATATCAACGTAAAAAACTAACCATTCAAAGACATAAAAGGTTTCTTAGACGCCACAATTCTATATTTTACTAGGATAAACTACTTTAAAGCAAGTGTACTTTATAATCCAGAAAAAAGGTTCATGTAGTTAGAAGCAACATATTTTAGTTTAAACTAATTATAAAAACCTTAAAGATAAAATACCTATCTTTTAGACCGAAGCTAAAAATTTTTAAATTTAAACTATTAAAGAAGAAAATAATAATTAATTACATTTTTTGTACCAAGAACAAAAGTTTTATTTAAACTATATCTAAGCATTAAATAATGCTTCCTCATCAGTAAATTGAAATATAAAGAAATAACCATACAACATCTACAAAATGCCAATATCAAATAGAACACTCTAACCTAATATGATGATTTATATTAAATTGACCAAGAAATATCCGAAAAGAAGAAACTAACAAAAATAAAGATCTCACAATGACATGAAAACCATGAAACCTAGTAGCTATAAAAAAAACAGACCTATAAACAGAATCACTAATTAAAAAAAAACCATCTAAGTACTCTATAGCTTGTAGTAAAGTAAAAAATATTCTTAATCTGATTGTAAATAGTATACCGAATAGAGCATCAGAATAATTATTTAGTAATAAACTATAATGAGCCCAAGTAACAGAAAAACCAGAGCTTAATAGTACTAATGTGTTAAGCAAAGGAACCCCTAATGGGTTTAAGACCTCTACCCTAGTGGGAGGTCAAGAAGAAAATAAATCAACACAAACCCTTAAACTTGAATGAAAAAAAGATCAAAAAAAACCAAAAAAAAATAAAACTTCAGAGCTAATAAATCAAACTATCCTAATTAATAAATTACTTTGGACAGAAGCGGTATGAAAACCTAGGTATAAAGACTCTCGAACTACATCTCGTCATCAAAAGAAACTTAAAAAAAAGATAAAAACTACTCTCACAAAAAAAATAGACATAGAAGATATTTTAAATATAAATAAAGCCCTTGAAACAAAAAAGAAAAAAGCTATAGATCTAAAAAAAGGTCAGGGTGAATTATCAACCAAATGAAAAGGAGTATTACGCAAGCAAGAGTAGCAAAAAAAAAAAATACTTCTTTTAGTTTCAAACTAAATATTTTAATAAAATAAAACTATACTCCTTATTAACATACTAATGAAGTATTGTAACAGTACTTATAATAAAAACTTAGCTTTTACGCGTACACTTCCGCCACATTAGTAAAAAACTGAAAGGTGTAATTATTACACATAACTATATTGTAATTATAGGACATTAAAATATGATACTTTCAAAACTACTCCATATTACTTTACCTGTTTTAAATTCAAAAAATAATCTTAATATTAATACTAATAAAAAACTAACAACAAAAAAGTAAGAGAAAAAACTAAAAAATTCAGAAATAATAAAAGGTAATACAAAAATAATCTCTAAATCAAATAATATAAATGATAAAGCAATTAAGAAAAATTGTATAGTATAAAAACTATGAGAATAAAAAAGTTCTCCAAAACCACACTCATAAGTGTCTTTCTTAACAAAAAAATAAGTAGAACTTTCCCTTTTATAATATAAAAACCCTAAAATAGAAAGAAAAAATAGAAAAAATAAAATTCAAAAAAAAAAAGTAAAAATTTTAGAATAAAAAAAATTTAAGAAAAAAAAAAAAAAGTAAAAAAAAAAAAAAAAAAAAACAATGTAAAAAAACAAAAAGAGCTATCTTATATTTTTCAAATATAAATAATTAAAAAAGTTTATACTATTTTTACATATGGAAGTTAAATTTTTAATATAATCTTTTCACCCAACAAATTCGACATGAATAGGTATAAAACTATGATTAATTCTACAAATCTCACTACATTGCCTATAGAAAGATCTAGGATACAAAGAAATGATATTTATAGTATTTAAACGCCTAGGAATGGCATCTATTTTTAAACATATAGAAGGTAGTGCTCAAGAATGTAACACGTCTGTTGATGTGATAATTATACGAATTTTTGTTATTATAGGTAAAACTAAACTATTGTCTACTTCTAAAACTCGGTTATCCCTTATACTTAAGGAATCATCGAGTTTTATATATGAATCAAAATCAAAACTAACCAAATCATTACCTTCATATGACCAAAACCATTGGTGTCTGACTGCTTTAACAGTTAAATCTCCTTTTAGCTCTCTTTCAAGAAAGTATATTATTAAAAAAGAAGGTACCCCTAGAGCTAATAACACTAATGCTGGAAATAAAGTTCAAATTATTTCTAACATATTAAAGCTATACTCTTTGAAAAGACGTATATGCTTATAAGTGCTTAAACTAATAAAGGACATAAAGATTACAAAAGTTAAAATAAACATTAAAATAGAAAAAGCAAAATCATGAAAAATAATTATCCTAGAACTTGTAATATTAGCTCTATCTAAAAACTGCATACGCGAATAAGTAGTCAATAACAGTATCTGAACAGAATCTTTAATTTGGAAAATTAACGTTTTAATGTTAAACTACACTGTTACCCTTTATTTAAACCCTAGACCTATACATAACAATAAATACTACTATAGGCATTAAAACAGTCCATGTTAAAAAAATAAGATCTGTAAATTTATAACGAGGGAGTATCCTTCGAATAAAAACAACTAATATAACAACTATAGAAATAACAAAAAAATCAAATAATATTAAAGAACCTAAACCAAAAAAAATAATAATGGTAATACTTGATATAAATCAAATATTAATATATTCAGAAAGAAACAAAAAAGTAAATCTACATCTAGAATACTCAACATTGAAACCTCTAACTAACTCAGACTCTCTTTCAACTAAATCAAAAGGTGTTCGATTTAGTTCAGCTAATATAATTACTATTCATAAAAAAAAAAGCACAAATATAAACCCATTATAAAAGCTTTGATTAGTATTAAAAAAACCCTCTCAACTAAATGTTTTAAAATAGAATAAAAAAAATAAAAAAAAAAACCTAATAACTACTTCATAAGAAATTATTTGAGCTACTGCTCGAATAGCTCTTACCAAAGAATACACACTACTAGACCCTCATCTAGCTCACACAATAGTATACACTATTACACTACTTAAAAATAAAGTAAAAAGCACAGAGAAATTACTACTTGCTACTACATTAGGAACAGGTAAAACTACCCAATTTAAAAGAGCTAATCTTAAAGATAAAATAGGGGAGAATAAAAAAAAAAAAAACCCATATGTATTTTTAAAAATATATTGTTTTAATAATAACTTAATTCTATCTATTACTGTTTGAATAATTCCAAAAAACCCAACAATATTAGGGCCTTTTCGAATTTGCAACAAACCTAAAATATTTCGTTCCATTAAAACTAAAAAGGCTACTAATAAAAGTAAGGAAAGAGAAAGAAATAAAAAAAAAAAAAACAAAGAAAAGTAAAAAATAAGATTATACTTACATATTAGGTAGATGAAACCTATAACTTAAATTAGTTTATTTTTACAAAATTAAAAATGTTTTTCCAAACAAATATTAACACAAGAAAACAATACTAATAAAATAACAATTATTCTAATAAAAAAGAAAAAGAAACTAAAGTTATATAAATCTAATATGTTAAACCTACTATCATAAAAAAAAAAATAAAAGTCTAAAGAAAAAAAATAAAATAAGAATAACAAAAAAAAAGGAACATTAGAAGGAGACACTGATTTTAATTTACTTAATATAACACTATAAGAAAAAAATAACAATATTTTACCAACATACATAATACCCAAAAGCATAGATAAAAAAAATATATTATAGAAAAAAGCTGTTGTAAAAACTAAAATAAGTACACACAAAATAATCAATAAAATATTAAAAAATAAAGAACTACTTCATAAAACTATACTAGAGATAAGTAATGTAAAACTATAAACTAACTCTAAGTTAAAAGTATAAAATATCATTGGTCTAAAACCGTCTAAAAAAAAACTTAGACTTAAGGTCATATAATTTTCTAGTGTCTATAACTAAAGTTAACCTTAAGACCCTCTCAGCAGCTGAAAAAACTATGATATACATACCTATGTTTATCCTTAAAGCTATAAACCGTTGGGACAAAAAAATTAAATATATATATATAAATTCTATACAGATTACTAATTTTATTGGGGAGAATTTAATTAACGATACAGATACTATAAAGATAAAAAAAAAAATAAGTAAAACCATCTTAATCTAAAACTCTTTCAGCAGTATACAAAGATAAAAGTATAGAAAAAACATAAGTTTGAATCATAGCCACCCTAATCTCTAAAAATATAAGAGCTATAAAAACAGGAAAAACAAGTAAAGAGAAAAAGAAATTTAAATTAAATAAACCACTAGACCTTAGATGTATAAGTAAATGTCCAGCTGTAATATTAGCTATTAAACGAACTCTTAAAGCAATAGGACGAGCTATTATACTAATTACTTCAATCCAAACTAATAAAAAAACAAGAGCCAAAGGAGTTCTAACAGGTAGAAAATGAGCTAAGTTATAATTAGTAAATTTAAAAATTACATATAGAAAAGAAGCTAATCAAAAAGAAAAACTAAAAAATAAAGAAACACCTAAAGATGAAAAACCAATACTTCTTGGGATTAAAGAAAAAAAATTAAAAAAAAAAATAAGAGTAAAGACCACCAAGACAATTTGAAAAATAAAAAAAAAAGAATTCATTAAAATTATTCTTACTACCTTTATGTAATTAGTTACTATTATTTTAGTACTAGATAATAAAATAAAGAAAAAGAATAAAATAATCTTAAAAGGAAAAGAAAAAAAAATACTAATTTCAAAAGAGCTAAACATAGTAAAACTTAAAAAAAATTTTTCTTTACTAAGCAACAGTAAAATTTTATATATAAACTAAAGTTTTATAATAAGATATCTAAAAAAAAAGAGCTTAAGACAATACCAATAAAACTAAAAGCACAAAGTAATATTTCATTTATATTTCTTTTTTTACTAAATAATCTTCAGTTAGGCTTACCTTGAGAGATAGTAGTAAAAAAATTGTAAATATATACTCCAGACATTATAAAACCATAGAGAATTAGAACAATTGTAAAATTATTAAAAAAAGCCAGTGAACTTACAACTCTAAACTCACCAAAAAAATTTATAAACGGAGGGACTCTGAGGTTAATAACAAAAAAAAAAAATATTAAAAATATAAAAATACTATAAATAGAAAAAAACCTTTTATTTCTATGAATTAAACGAGTTAAAGAACGAAAAACTAAAAAATGCACAAAAAAAAATATTATAGGGGATACAATTCTGTGACCAAAAAATATATAGTAACTACCTTTAAATCTAAAAAAAAAATAACTAAAAATACCAGAAAAAGACAAACTTATATGGTTAACTGAGCTATAAGCCACTAGAATTTTTATATCAACTTGACGCAAACAAATAATAGCAGTTACTAAATACCTAATTACCCTTAAAAACACTAAAAAAAAAGCAATAGGTATAAAATTAATAATAAAAATAACACGTAAGAACCTATACCTACCCAACTTCAAAAGAACCCTTGCTAAAATTATAGACCCTCTTACTGGGGCATCAACATGAGCTTTAGGTAATCAAATATGAAGTCCATAAACTGGAAGTTTACTTATAAAACTTAAAGCAATAGCTAATATTATATACCAAGGAATATTATAACCTCTAATCATAGTTGATTTTAAAAATCTAAATAAGTATCTACTGAAACCAAAGAAAGTAATAACAGCTATTACAATTAAAAAAGGTACTGCAGTGATTATAGTATACAATAAAAAATAATAAGCACTAAAAATACGCTCTTTATAAGAGCCTCAAGAAGTAATAATAATAATAATAGGCACTAAAGATAGCTCAAATAAAATAAAAAAAACATACATATTGTTAGTACTGAATAATAATAAAAGAATGGTAGTAATTATAATAAAAAAAATAAAAGACGTATTTTTCTCACTATATATTATTGGTAAAAAACTAAACAAACATACCCATACTGTTAAATAAAACAAAAAAAAACAAGTAGTATCAAAATGAAAAGATATAAATTGACCTGAAAAAAGATTAGAACCTGTTGAAAATAAAAATTTCATATAGTATAAACAAAATAAAAAACTATAAAAAAAAACTCATATGTATTTATTTTTACCTAAGCCAAATAAAGAAAAGAGACCTAAGCTAATAAATAAAATCTAATTTATTATTAAAAACAAACCTAAAACTATGACCCTACCAAAAAATTCTAAAAAAAAAAAAGTATATATGTTTATATGAGGCAAAATAAAAAAATAAAACTAATGTTCCTTTCGTACTAATTAGAAAATAATACAAAGGATAAAAACCGAACTAGATCACTCCGCTCTAAACCCAGCTCATGTAATTTATAAAAAGAGGAACAATCTTAAAAAAAAAAAATAACTGCATCTTTTAATGTAATTAAGCCGACATCGAGGTCGTAAATATATAAATCAATATGAACTTTCCTTATACATTGCGCTGTTATCCCTAGGGTTAATTTACTGATAATCTTTTAAAAAAGGATCTTAAATAAAAAACTAAAAAAAATAGAAATTACTAAGGTAAAATGTTAAATTTTAATTACCTACCACCCCAGTAAAGTTTTTAAATTATAATACTAAATTTATTAACCTAAATTACCTAGGGTCTTTTCGTCCTTTTATACCATATGTGTTTATTTTACACATCAAAAAAGTTCATTTTAAAAAATAAAAACAGATATAAATTATATAAGCTAAAATATATGAATTTCTAATTAAGAAAAATATATACGAAAACTAAAAAAATCAGTAATCTAAGCAAAAACTTTAATATAAGAATCATTAAAGTAAACATTTAGTAAATATATATAGTTTATATTTGAGTTATTTTATTTTGTTACATTTACACAAATTAAAAAAAATATTAAATAAAAATATAAAAATAAAAAAATTACTTATCTATACCAAAATAAAAATAAACCTAAAAAAGTACTACTCATCAACTAAGAAAGAAGAAAAAAAAAAAGTTTACACACAAAAACACTTTAAATTTTATTTTAATAATCTATAAAAAAAAAAATAATACATATTTTATTCTGTTTAAAGAGCTGACCCCTATAAACCAATTAAAAAAGCAATAATTAGCTGTAGCTTTAGGTTTAAACTAGTTATCACAAAGCTTGTTAAACATTTAATCTCTATATTATTTTAATATTAACTTTTTGAACTAAGGTAAACTAAAAAAATATATCTCGCTTTGTTTCGAGTAAAGTTTATAAAAAACTATTTAACTTGTAAAGCCGTCATGCAAAAAGGAAAGAAATATACCCTTAATAAAAAATAAAATTCACGTAAATGTTTCACAACATATAAAATACAAACTATCTATCCACTATACATAAAAAAATCTATAATTAATTGAAAATTAAAAAAAGTTAAATTACACAAGAAAGCTAATAAGCTTACATGTTTATTTTTATCAAAAATATTCGTTTATCCGACATTGTGTAACCAATATTAAAAAAATTAATTTCTAAAGTCCCCAAGACTTTTATTTTAATAAAACTAATTAGTAAATTTTTTAGCTCATATAGAAGTATTTTTTACACGAAAAGTAAATGTTTTATTTAAACTAAAAAAATTAATACTATACTCTATTATATTTATAGTAAAGAAAAAAAAAAAAAAGAAAAAAAATACAGTAACCTAAAAACCTGGGATATAAAATTAAATATAGACTTAACAGGACATCCTCCTAACCAAGTTAAAATCATAAAATCGAACACCCAAAATCAGAAAATAAACTGATGCCAAATACTTAAACTAAACTTTTGCTGAGATAGGGGAAGAAAAGCAAAAATTAACACTGACATTACTAAAGAAATTACACCTAATAGCTTATTAGGAATAGATCGCAAAATAGCATAAGCAAATAAAAAATACCACTCTGGTTTAATATGAACAGGCGTAACTAAAGGGTTAGCTTTACCATAATTATCTGGATCAGAAAAAGTATCCGAATAAATAAAAACAACAAATAAAAAAATAGAATAAAAAATCACAAAACCTAAAATATCTTTTAAACCATAGTAGGGTCAAAATGGGATTTTAATACTATTACTGAAAGGCCTTAATGGATTTCTAGACCTCCCACTACCATGAATAAAATACAAATGAAGAACAGCAAATACAGCAATTAAAAAAGGAAATAAAAAGTGAAAAGTATAAAAACGAGTTAATGTAGGCGCCCTAACTGAGAACCTTCTCCATAGTCAAAAAACAATAGAAGTTCTATACTTAGGTACTGCTGACACTATATTTGTAATAACTGTAGCCCTTCAAAAACTTATTTGGCCCCAAGGAAGAACGTACCTTAAAAAAGCCGTAAGTATAGATAAAGCAAGTAATACAACCCTAACCAATCAAGCATTAACACTGAAATAACGCTTATAATAAATCCTACGCCTAATATGTAAGTAAATAAAACCTAAAAAAAAACTAGCTCCATTTATATGTATATAACGTATTACTCATCTATAATTAACTTCATTAATAATATGAACAACAGAATCAAAGGCTATAGAAACATCTGCAACATAATGTATAGTTAAAAAAATTCTAGTTAAAATTTGTGAAACTAAAAATAAACCGATAGTTGACCTGAAATTTCATATGTATGAAATATTAATAGGTGATGGTAATCGTCTAAAAGACCTATATAAAATACTAACTAAACTCCTATTTCGAATCATACACTAGTAATCGAGTAAGCCTCTATTTATTAATTAACAGTTAATATGCATATACATTGCTTGATTACTTAAAAAAATAAAATGTTAAAAAAAAAAAAAAATGAGAATACTAGAAAAAAAAACAAAAAAAAACAACAAAGAAAAAAAATATCTTACCTGATTAAAATAATAAAAATAAAAAAATTCCCCCTTAACGTTAAGAAATATGTTTATTATACGAACATAAAAAATATTATTAATAATACTTACTAAAAGTAAACTAAAAATTATATAGACACTGTATCTTTCCCTAAAAAGAAAAATAATAAAAAAGAACTTGTAAAAAAAAAAAAAAGTGATAGGTAGTCCAGTTAACCTAAGTAACAAGAACCTTAAAAAAAACATATTTCTTTTAGAATCATCAGAACTAGCTAAATGTTGGGTATTATTATTTTTTAATAAAAAAAAAAATAATAACATACTAACAAAATAAGTTATTAATATTAATAAAAAAAGTATAGAACTACAACAAGCACCTATTAATATAAACCTTATATTTATTACACTAGATATACCTATGATTTGACGAATATCACTAAACTTTAACCTATTAACAGCACCAAAAAAGACAGAAAGAATAGAAAAAAAAAAAATAAATTCAGAACAATCTAACAATTGAACCATTAAAACTGGAATAATCTTAGGAATTACCCTAACAATAAAACATTCTTCAATTGATAATCTTATGTATAACTCTAAAATTCACCTATACACAGGGAAAAGCCTAATTTTTATTAAGAGAAAAACTAGGACTATAAAATCATAAAAGCCATATATATAATCGGTAATTAAAAAAAGAATAATAAAACCCCTAGAGATAGTTTGAATAAAGAAATATTTTATAATTAAAGTAGCTTTTAAAATTATATTGTCACCAAAAAAAAATAATAAATATATAAATACTAGTAAACTAACTAACTCCATTAAAACCCACATTGAAAATATAGTTTTTGATGCTATAGCTAAAAAAAACAATAAGCCATTAAACAAAAAAAAAAACATGGAAAGAGGAAAAATCACACATATTTTTAAGTCATAGACTTAATGTTTTTTACTTTAAACTATACCTCTATTAAAAAGGAAAAAAATTTTCTTCAATATAACAAAACTATATTACTTCTATAAAAGCTTCTTTTTATAAAAACTAAGAATTACAAATGCATATATCTAAAACTTTGAAGGTTTTAAGTTTTTAAAATTAACCTAAATTCTTTTACATAGGTTATAAAAATTATTATACTATATTTTTGACAAAAATATGAACTATTAAATATTCTAAACCTAGTTTAAAGAGTATAAACAGGGTAGGCTACTTTTACGTAGCGACTAAAAAGTAGCAGTTTCTAGTATTATATACCCTAACCAGTCTATCCTTCTAGATAGACTACCTTGTTACGCCTTCTTAGTACATATACCAAATAGCGGGCGGTGAGTACTCTATATTAATTTTTTTCATTAAAAAACTAAAAAATTTAATTAATTACTAACAGGTTTGCATGCAGATCTTCGTTCTTACTGATAAAAAATACATATATAAAAACTCATTTATCCTTACCATAAGTGCATGTGGACCTGACAAAAAATATTTAATATTATTAGCACATACATAAAATAATAGGTTTGCATGACGGACATATACATCTGATCAGATAAGGTTAAAAAAAACGTGGATTATCGATTAAATAAACAAATTTCCCTGTAATTAATAAGACACCGTCTAGCAGATTTATTTTAAATTTACTAATAAAAAAAAAAAAAAAAAAAAATACATGGGTATCTAATCCATTTTTCAAATTTTTTTTTAAAAAAAATATATTCTAAGTAAAACTAATTATTAAACAAAAAAACATATAGAATGGTATTATAAAGCATTTAAAAATAATAATTACTCTTCCTGTATAACCGCGATAGCTGGCACAGTAGTATTTATCAGAGTGAAAAACTATGCTAGGTAAAATAAATAATTGCCTAAACCTCATACCTTAAAAAAAAATAAAAAAAATTAAAGTTATTATCACTAGTTAATATATTTATATAAGCTGCTGCAACACTTTTTTTCAAAAACATATATATATATTAGTTATTTGTAACTCCTAAAGTTACTGGATTACATTATCCTACATGAAAGTGTATAATACATTAGATAACACTCATATGCTATTTAAAAGAATTTACAAATCTTTACTTAAATCAGACACTAATGTTTTATTCAAAACCTATAAGGATTGTAAATTTACAAAATTTATATTTTTAATTAAATTATTTTGAAATAAAAATTTTTAATTAAAAAATATTAAATTTAACTGTCCTATTATATCTATACACTTTGTACTATCCCTTGTACTTCTGCAATAAACTATAAAACATAAATCAAGAATAATTAATAATATAAAAAAAAAAACCTGCAAATCAAAAAAAGATTTAAAATACCTAAAAAAATTAACTATTTTTTGTAATCTAATTACACATAAAACCTCTACCCAAAGCAATTCAAAAAATCAAAAAAACGAAGAAAAAACCTTACTATAAAAAGTAAACATATTATGCATTAACGGATTATAATATAGTGTTTTTCTTGTTTTTATAGTTAAAAAAAATTTTAAAAAAACTAAAAGGGACAGAGAAAACCCAAAAAAAATTACTAAAAAAGGAGTAATTTTATAATAAAAAAAAAGATACTCTTCTTGAATAACTTTAAATAAAGATTCATAAAAAAATCATCTTGAAGAAACAGAAAAAAAAGTTAAAACTAAAAACCAACTAAAATTATTTCCAAACTTTTCTTGACAAACTAATTTGTATACCCTAAAATTAGAACCTCTATATATTATAAATAACATACGACAACTATAAGCTACCGTAAAAGTAGAAGCAATAAAAAATAAAAATCAACTAAAACGATTTAATAAAGGTCCCCAAGTATTTTCTAAAATCAAATCTTTAGAAAAATACCTGCATAAAAAAGGTATGCCTATTAAACTTATAGAAGATACAAATATACCTAAACTACTTATTTTTGTAAAGAAAAAAACATTTCTAAAATTTCGGATATCTTGATTATTTTGAGCTCTATGGATGAACACCCTAGACCTTATAAATAGTATACTTTTAAAAAAAGCATGTATACAAAGATGAAAAAAAGTAAGATAAATATTACCAATAGACAAATTTAAAATTATTAAACCTAATTGACTAGTTGTACTAAAGGCAATAATTTTTTTAATATCATTTTGACCAAAAGCACATACAGCCCTGAATAACATAGTAAGCCTCCTAAGAACTATTAATAATTCTATAATTAAAATATTAAACCCTTCTAATAAACGAATAAGAAGAAAAACTCTTGCTACTACTATAGTAGAAGAGTGAAGTAAGGAAGATACTGGGGTAGGACCTTCTATAGCACTAGGTAGCCAAGAATGAAACAAAAATTGAGAAGACTTAGCAATAATACCTAATATGATAAAAAAAGATAAAAAAAAACTAATATAATTATGATAAAAAGAATCAATATACAATAACCTACTTCTATACAATGCAAAAACTAAAAAAAAAATAAAACCGAAGTCACCCAAACGATTATAATAAATAGCCTGGAGAGAAGACATACTAGCATCAGATCGACCTATTCATCATCCAATTAACATATAAGATATAACACCTACTCTTTCTCACCTGACTATTATTAAAAAAAGAGAGTGGGAACTAACTAATATTATTATAAAGGTTATGAAAAATATTATATATATAATAAAATAACTACTCCTAATTTCTTCTTTAAAATACCAAATACTATAAGATAAAATTGACCTTCTTACAATAATTAATAGCCTTAAAAAAAAACAAGAAAAAAAATCAAAAGTAAAAGTAAGTTGATTAGATAAGAAAAAACTTTGACTTAAAAAAAAATGCTTAGTTTCAAAATTTTCACATAAAAAAAATAAACTTAATAAAACAAAAAAAAAAAAAAAAAACTTAAAAAAAACAGAAAAAAAATTTTTAAAAATGAAAAAATAGAAAATAACAAGTAAAAAACCAAAAAAAAATAAGTATATCATTTATGCTTTAAATGGTCTTTCTATTCAAGTATGTGACATAGGAGGAACTCTAATAGTAAATTCTAAAGCTCTACTGTGAGAATGTTCAATATTTTCGATTTCAACTTTACTAATAATACTTTCTCAAGCCATAAGCATAAAAAACAATACCCTAGCTACGCTAATTATAGATCTAACAGAAGAAATAATATTTCATGTTAAAAAAAAATCAGGAAAATCATTGTATCGACGAGGTATTCTAGCTAAGCCTAAGAAATGTTGTGGAAAAAAAGTTAAATTAACTCCAATAAATATTAACCAAAAGTGAATTTTACCTAAAATATCATTAAATACTAAACCGTAAAATAAAGGAAACCAATGAAAAAATCTTGCAAAAATAGTAAACACAGCCCCTATAGATAATACATAATGGAAATGAGCAACTACATAGTATGTGTCATGAAGAACTAAATCTAAACTACAATTAGCTAAAACAATCCTAGTTAGACCTCTAATAGTAAAAAGAAACAAAAACCTAAAAAATCAATATATAGATAAACTTCAGGTGATTAATCTTCTTAATAAAGTAGAAACTCATGAAAAAATCTTAATTCTGGTTGGAACAGCAATAATTATGGTAGCAGCAGTAAAATAAGCTCGAGAATCAACATCTATACCTACACTAAATATATGATGTGCTCAAACTAAAAAACCAAGAAACCTAATTCTACATATTGCCCAAACTATTCTATAATACCTAAAAATATTATCCTTACCAGAATAAAAGACTACAATTTGACTGATTATACCAAACCCTGGCAAAATTAAAATGTATACTTCAGGATGTCCGAAAAACCAAAATAAATGTTGAAAAAGAATAGGATCTCTCCTTCCTATAGGATCAAAAAAACTAGTATTTAAATTACGATCAAAAAGCAGTATGGTAATAGCAGCAGCTAAAACAGGTAGAGATAGCACCAGTAAAACAGTGGTTACAACAACAGATCAACAAAATAAACTTAAATTATTATAATCAAAACCTTTTAATTTCATATTACTTATTGTAACTAAAAAATTTATAGACCTTAAAATACTAGAAACCCTAGCTAAATGTAAAGAAAAAATACCTATATCTACAGCCCCACTACTATGAGCTAAAATGCCAGATAATGGTGGGTAAATAGTCCACCCTGTCCTTACCCTGTCCCTATTAAAAACAGATAATACAAGAAGAAATAAAGCTGGAGGCAGTAATCAGAAACTTATATTATTTAAACGCGGGAAAGCTATATCAGGAGATCCTACTATTATAGGTAATAGCCAATTTCTAAATCCTCTAATTATAACAGGTATAATAAAAAAAAAAATTATTAAAAGAGCATGTGCAGTTACTACTACATTATAAATCTGACCATTACCAATTAATTGCCCAGTTTGTGAAAGCTCAGTACGAATAATTATACTTAAACCAGTTCTCACTAAAGCCGAATAAATTCTTAAAAAAAAATATAAAGTACCAATATCTTTATGATTAGTAGACATAAATCAACGTCTTAAACTCAT